TTGTTTTTTTCTGCAAAACTTGATCAAATTGATCAGGCAATGTCACCCCTATTATTTTATTCGATTGTGTGACAATATCAGTCTCGAAACTACTTCCCCTTTAGGGGTCTAAAATAAGTAAGGGGTCTGAAATGAAATTTCGTATCGCTTCCCCGTCCAAAGGATGGACGGAGAAGCGGTCCAGGAGATTATTTGGGAGGTGCACCCTCTCCTCTCCTTTCTGGTATGTCTTCCGGACGGACTGGATTCCTAGACTTAAACGGATGAGTTCTTCGCTAATCTATACATACGTATCCTTTCCACTTTCAAAGATTGATATTCTGGTGTCCTAGGCGTAGAGGAACCACACCGATCCATCTCGAACTCGGTGGTGAAACTTTACCGCGGTAACAATACTGCAGGGGGGACCCTGCGGAAAAATAGCTCGACGCCAGAATTAAAAAAAAAAAGTGGAATGGGGAACCCTTCATTTCCCTACCTAGGGTTCATCTCTATGCGGAACTCCATCCAGTGATCTAGCGCATCCTTTCTTCATTCCTGACTCGGCGAGAAGGAAAAGCCAATGAGGGGGAATCCTGAGCTTATGCGTCTTTCCCAACAGAATAGATGAAATGGATGGGGGAACAATTTGTTTGTTTCTAGTCCAGTCCAAGTGGATCCCGGAACGGATCCAGTAGAGGCGGGGCCTGTAGCTCAGGGGATTAGAGCACGTGGCTACGAACCACGGTGTCGGGGGTTCGAATCCCTCCTCGCCCGCAATCAATCATCCTCAAACAAACAAAGTCTCCCTTCTTACTTGGGGACCTTGTAATTTGTCTCGGGATAAGTCGGCGTGGGGAATACGACAAAGCCGAGTATAGCTCTATCCCGATTGGAAATGGATCATTTTATTCACCTACTGCTCGATGAATAATTGAAACCATTCATTTCATTCTCAAAATTGTAATGGAAACTCCGAGTATCTGGTTAGATATCCCTAACCAGATACTCGGTCGGTTTAGGAATGAGATTTTGAATCCTTTGGAAATCAAAAAGGATGGGTTTTCCGCGAGTGCCACTTCGTTTGGAAAAGCAAGGATGGAGATTGACCAAAGAAAACTTAACTTCGACGCCGGGCCGGGTTCTTTCTATCTATTAAATGGGTCGGGAGACTTTTTCCATAAATGTAAGACAACTTCTGTTTCGTACCCCTCGTGGGGATTCGAACCTTCGTATTATGCATGACTCCATTTTGTGTCTGGTGTGCCTATCCTTGTTTTGAACCAAGGGAACGTGGTGGAATATGTGAACCAATTGAATTGGTTGAATATCTCTCTAGTCCCATCAACCACTAAACCAAAATTTCATTGCCGGATTTACTAACTGATGAACTGGGAGACTCTACTGAGATTGAAACGAAATCAACAACCTTTTTTTTTTGAAATGACAAAAAATGAAATGAAGGAAGCTTCTCTTCAGCCATTGCAAACTACTTTAGAAATTGTCTATGGCCAAAAAATATATAAAGTGCTATACTGTCTTAAAAAACAAAATTCACTTTAAGTTTTACGCTGCATCCATGGCTGAACGGTTAAAGCACCCAACTCATAATTGGCGAATTCACAGGTTCAACTCCTGTTGGATGCATATAAATGAAAAAATAGTCAAATTGGTAATTCAAGACTAAAGGAAAGATAAATTGAATTTAAAAGAAAGTATTCCGCGTAATTTTTATAATGGGATCCATAAATAGACCCGATAACGTTGAGGCTAATGCACAAAGAATCATAGCCATTTCAACAGAACTTTTTAACTTTGTTGAAATAACTGAAGAAACTAAGGATTTTTGTTTCTCATAAGTTTTAAGTGTATCAACTGGATTAGTTGTTTTAGTAAGCATTAACTTAATTATTTTCAAATAATAATAAATAGAAATAACACTTGTGA